CTCCTTTCATCAAAAAATCTTATTCTTGAATCTTGTTCGTGAAATTGATAAAAAGAAATAGTTTTATATATTCTTCTAATTTCTATGTCTAGGAAACTACTACAGTATCATATATTTTATTACTTTCTATTTTAAATTTTTTTCTTTTATTGTTTTCTTTGTTCTATTTTCTTTTCTTTCAGATTAATAAAAAAAACTCCAAAGTATACTTTTTTGCAGATCGAGGTAAGAAATATACTTCGAATATTTTTTCTATTTACTTTTTTCTGTCAGATTATTTAATATTGTATTGAATTTATTTATTTATAATTTATTGAATTTTATAATTTATTTAATAATTAATAATATAATAATAAGAGATTGTAAGTGAAAGTCTCTTTCTCGTATCCATTAATTGAATTGCCGTAAAAATATCGTATGCATGGATATGAAAAGAAAATATTTGATACGCGAAGCTATGATTTGATGTATTTATTTTCTTTTTCTATAGATATATCATATTTTATAGAAATAATACATATCTTCTAGAAATAATAGAAATTTAAATTGATCTTTTCTTGTGTTCGGAAATAAAAAAAATATTTAAAATGAAAATGACTTGTATGTTCGAACTTGGAATAAACTCTTCCGCGTGGAGGAAGGGAATAGCAATTTATTCCTATAGAACCTCTAGGAACAAGAAGATTTAATCAGAAATATCGACAGATTCTTATGGAGTCCAAGCCAAAGAAGTATGAAAAACAAAATAAAAAAAAAAAAAGATCTACTGTTCGAATTTCATCTTTATCGAATTTGAATATCAGAATAGTAGATATAGTTATGATTCAATGGGTTAGGTCCACTTACTTTTTTTTATATAATCTTCTCAATCGATTTTGATTGAAATAATAGACAATCGGAATATCTGGCAATTAAAGGAGATGACTTATTATTATAAATTATTATAAATAAATATTATTATTCATTATAAAAAAAATAAATAAAAAAAAATAATATAATAATGTTCCACTTTCTAACTAGAATTATTATATTCGAATTCATTAGAATGATAACGATAACTTATTAGAATTCGAATTCATAATTCAATTTTCTAATGAAATTCTACGATTCCTTAGTTTTTTTTATTACAAATATAAACTTATTAGAAACATCAACAATATTTCTATTCTTACTTCAAATAGAAATAAAATACTACTGCTGGAGTTTTATGAAAATAAAAAGGAAAAAGCCCCTTATCGGATTTGAACCGATGACTTACGCCTTACCATGGCGTTACTCTACCACTGAGTTAAAAGGGCCCTGTTTGATTCAATTCCCGAATAAGGAACTAGCCACTATGAGTCTATATATATATTATATTTGTTACGGCATATACTTATTATATAGATATTATATAGATAAGATTAGAATATATGTACATAGATATATTTTATCTGCATAATAGTTCATTAAGGAATAAAAAATTGGATTTACCTAGTGAATATTTACCTAGTGAATAGAGTATATTTAAAAAAATGGTTTATTGATATTGGATTTGATAAATATCAATGGAATGGATTATTTCAAAACCGATTCGAATTGAAGTGATTCTCATTATAACGAAATTAATTTCATTGATACATGTATCAACTAATTTAAATAATTCATCGAATCATTGATAAATGGATTCAATTTGTCCTATCCCTCAACCAAATTCTTATTAACAATTTTCAATAACTTGTTGATCCCTATCTTTCTTACCCGATTTCCAGATTGATTATCGTTTTTTTATTTACTGGCTTAGTCTGAGATAAAAATATACCTACTAAATCTTAATAATCAATGAAAGTGAAAGAAATGAAGTTTAAACCCCTCGCTTTTTCCAGCAAACCAATCATTCTCTAACTCTAAAAGGATTATATATTTCTTTCGTTTTCTTTCGTATTATTTTTTCTATTTTTTTTGTAGAATTGGGGAGTGGCGATTGAAATGAACAATTTCGAAATCTAAATGATGAATCAAAAAATTCTATGGAATTTTGAAAGATGAAAAGATCCTTCTGATCGAATCATATCATTCCATTATATTGACAATTTCAAAAAACTGTTCATACTATGAACATAGTATAATGGCGGTCGGGCAAGTATGCCCCCATCGTCTAGTGGTTTAGGACATCTCTCTTTCAAGGAGGCAGCGGGGATTCGACTTCCCCTGGGGGTAGGGTACTACGAAAGGAAGTTGATCATAGATTATCAATAAAGACTGAAATTGATTATTCCTGGGTCGATGCCCGAGCGGTTAATGGGGACGGACTGTAAATTCGTTGGCAATATGTCTACGCTGGTTCAAATCCAGCTCGGCCCAAGAATTTGCCGATCCACCATGAAATGATATAACCCATTTGTTGTTCTTTGGAAATTACCGATGCGCTCTGATACGGAAGAATAAAAAATGATACATCCCTAGTGCTATTTATTTTATTCCGTATTACGTATTTTTTCCATAAATTCGGATCTTGAAATAAAAAAGAGTCTTTTCATTGATTCCTTTTTCAATCGATTTGGTAATAACGAACGAATTATGAATAATCCATGTCGATCTCACTAAAGTGCATATCCATATAGATATCAATATAGAAAGAAGTCCCGCCTCTATCAGTTACAGCACGACGATTCGAATTCGAATCTAAAATCGAAATAGAAAGGGTTTGAATGAAATCGTAAGAATATGTATATATATGCTGTACACTTTTTTCCCTGGGATTGTAGTTCAATTGGTCAGAGCACCGCCCTGTCAAGGCGGAAGCTGCGGGTTCGAGCCCCGTCAGTCCCGATGGATACAAATCCAATAAAAAAAGACATCAATTCATTTCATGTGTGAAAAGGAATAAAAATAACAAACAGAATTTCATTCCTAACAGGGATCCCCCTTTTTTTCTTTCTTTTTTATTTTAGTTTAAGATAAGGGTTCCGACGAAGAAAGAAAAAAAAACTCTGAAAATAAAAAGGAAAGGGAATTATTGATTGCATCAGAAAAAAAAAATTTGAATTTGGTATGGATAAAAGATTTTCCTATGTTATACTATTCAATTCTCGACGATGAATCGATTTGATAGCTCAGATATTGTATTGTTATTCATGATATTAATCCAATTTGATATCATCGAGATGTAATTTATACCATTGAATTTACCGATGAAAGATTTATCATCTCTATGGGATTAAATCCCGAGTTATTTATTGGAAATTAAAGAGAAATAAAACATAGAGATTATGGAAGTAAATATTCTCGCATTTATTGCTACTGCACTGTTTATTCTAGTTCCTACTGCCTTTTTACTTATAATTTATGTAAAAACGGTAAGTCAAAGTGACTAATTTTACTTAAATTTTACTTAAATAAACATGACTTCTTAATTCTTATCAATACAATGATTGAATAAAAAAAATGAAAAAGGATTTCAATTTCGGGTCTTAGTCTTAAATGAAATGATCAGCCTAGAATCAGCAGAATTCTATGAAATCTGATAGTGTGGTAGAAGGAAATCAAATTGATTTATATCTTTCTACCATACTATATATCTTTCTACCATACTATATATTATTGCAGTGTATAAAGTTTTACTCTATAAAAACAGAGGTTTAATATGGATCAATCTATAATATATAATATGGATCTTCATATACATATATATAATGTACATGATATACATATATATAATGTACATGGCATAGCGTCCCAGGTTTTTTTCTTTGTTTCATCTATTTGATTTGTATTGATTTCAATCAATCAGAAATAATCAAAAGATAACTCTTATTTTTCCGATTCGAATTTATAGATTTCTGATTATTTTCAAGACTAATCCCCGTATCATAAAAAAAAAAAAAAATAAAAAGGAGGGGACAAAAAAATAGAGTAGGAGTGGGGGGGGGTAGTTCCGCGGTTACTCATTCTCCTGATATAACTTTGGTAAGAGCCAGTTCATCGAAATAGAAATTTTAGGAAAAACTCGGTTAAAATAAGAGTCAATTTTCTATTATTTGTATTCCTTTGACTTTCAAAATATGAACATGGGAATAATTAAAATATTTGTTTGATTGAAAGAGTATTTTCTATTTTCTATATTATCCATATTTTCTATATTATCCATATTTTCTATATTATCCATAGAATACATTACACCATTAGATAGAATACAATAGAATTAGAATTTCGAAATGATGATATTTTTGAATTCCATTTAGAAATGGAATTCATGAATTCAGTTAATTAGTATTAATTAAATACTTAAATTCAATAGTGAAATTCAAAAAATTTCAGAACCCAGTTATAAATAGAAAGCAAGTGATACAGTTTGATTTGAGTTTGATCCCTTAATTAATTCAATTAGTAGTACTTTTAGAGTCCACTTCTTCCCCATACTACGAGTGAAAGGGAAAATGTAAAAACTACCATTAAAGCAGCCCAAGCAATACTTACTATATCCATGTAAATTTTGTCTCCTATCTCTTATCAATATGAAGAAATTATTTCATTATTGTTCACTAATTCTTCTTGTATTATTTTCTTTTTTTTTTTTATTATTCACTAAATAATACTATAATAATAAATAATATTATAATAACTATAATAATAATAGTGAAATCGCTGGTACAGAGTCAAAAAGGAATTCTGGCCTAACACCATTGAAGAAACAATCCAATAAGTCCAATTAGAATATCTAACAAGTTCTGCTTATCTGATTTCTAGTAGAATCCGAAAAGATTAAGCATAAACAAAATATCCGGAGACATCCTTGGAAGTATTAAGAGAATGAATGTTACTAAAAGGTAGGAATAATAAGACCTATGTTTTATTTTGCCCCCCATTTTTTTAAGTAATTTCATTAAGTAAAAAAAAATATATAGAATCAAGACAGATTACTTCGCATACTCATACTCTTATTTCTATCTCTTATTTTTATTTAATTAAATCCTTCTCGTCTCCCGATTCGTTCTATAAAACAATCGGAAGACGGCCTATTCCATTTTTGTCTATGAAATTCTTTGACTAGAGGTTACCGAAAAGAAAGAATTTATTTTTGAATTTTATAATAAATTTTTTAATAATATAATATTGTTATTTAATAATATAATATTGTTAATTAAAAGTTAATTAAAATATAATATGATTAATATATTAATATAAGTATGAAAATAGAACTATTTAAATAAAATAAATAAATATAAAAAAAGAAAGCCAATTAGCTATTCAATCTAACTAATATTGAATAAATGCGGGAGCGCTCATATACTTTCATGATTCTGTATACGAGGTTTCTTCCACCTTTTCCCCAACTAAAAATAGAATTAGATTCCCTGTTTGACCTATCCCTATCCAATCAAATTCAAGATCCAGTCAGTAGACAGACACTACAGTAGTAGTGGAGTGGAAGGACTATCATTTCAAGATTTATGAATTCCTTTTCACTACTAGAATCTTTCCTTGAATCTGAAATGAAAAGATTTACAATATTTTAGAGAACAAAACAAACCTCCCGATGCTTAGAATTTAGAATCAAACAAGTTTCAAGAGTCCTTTTCACCCGCTTGTTTCTACTGGAAAAAAATTGTAAAGTTTTCTATCAAAAAACAGAATAAAATATTTCAATTCTCTTGTCGATCAGGCGACACCCGGATTTGAACTGGGGAAAAAGGATTTGCAGTCCCCCGCCTTACCGCTCGGCCATGCCGCCAAAACGATACAAAATAAAATAAATATATGAGAATACCCCACCCTTTTTCTATTGAAAAAAAAACAAACGTGCACCTTCAGTCACAAAAGCCAAAATTCAGGACAAATCGGAACCTTTAACTATTAATTTCATTCCTGAACGATTCTTGAATTTGAATCTAAAAAAATGGTTTTTTCTTAATGAGATAAGAAAATCCAAATTGATACATAACTAATCAATATTGATTTTATTCAAAAAAAAAATTCTTTTCCATTTCAATTATAACAACAACTATCGGTATATGTAAATCCTAGAACAAAAATGGAAATTGTTACACAGATATTATCTAATCGGGTATCTTATCCGTATATAATACCTATAAAAATTTTCAAGAAATTCTCGTGCTTCCATTTTTTTGGACAATTTTTCATTAAATAGATTGGATAGAAAATACAAATTTAACACGACATGTGCTGTCCCGAACGAATATGACTGCAATAAAGTAAGAGACATATATATAGATAGCTATAGCTGGAGTTAGATTTGTGCATGTTTAATAAATACAAGCCTTATTATGTTACCCACCCCAATAGTATTCTCAAATTCTAAAAAAAAATAGTGAAAAATATCTCTCTTCTCTGCTCTGCGAATTCTAATGCTTTTTTGAACAATTGAAAAGGTTAAGTGTTCAAAAAAGAAATTCTATATTGTTTCTGATTATTAGATTAGGTCTTTATCTCATCGAGCAGAGCAAAAATCCTGAATTCATTTATTTTTCTGGCATCCAATCGAATTGGTAATATCATAATAATGGTATAAATTGAATCCATTTTTTGTTTTGATATTCTTTAAAAAAACTCCAAAAGTCTAGGTGGAATTTTTCAACCCCTACCCCTTTCCATTTATAATTTAGATTATATCTGTTTGTTTTGTTGCAAATTCAAATTTGAGTATAAAATTCTATTTATTCCTCTATTCATAAACATAAATAGGTATTTCATGCCATGCACGGAGTTAGGTAAAATTTCATGTGATTCAGTAAAAAGAATAGAAATTCCATTATTGCTAAATCTATTCATGTGATTCGATGAAGAATGACAGCAAATCGTGGGATATTTTCTATCAATGGAAAATGGAAAATGCTTGAGGATGGAAATGAGGGAATGTCTACAATACCCGGGTTGAATCAGATACAATTTGAAGGATTTTGTAGGTTCATTGATCAGGGCTTAACAGAAGAACTTTCTAAGTTTCCAAAAATAGAAGATACAGATCAAGAAATTGAATTTCAATTGTTTGTGGAAACATATCAATTGGTAGAACCCTTGATAAAAGAAAAAGATGCCGTATATGAATCACTTACATATTCCTCTGAATTATATGTATCCGCGGGATTAATTTGGAAAAGCAGTAGGGATATCCAAGAACAAACTATTTTTATTGGAAACATTCCTCTAATGAATTCCCTGGGAACTTCTATAGTAAATGGAATATATAGAATTGTAATCAATCAAATATTGCAAAACCCTGGTATTTATTACCGGTCAGAATTGGACCATAACGGAATTTCGGTCTATACCGGTACCATAATATCAGATTGGGGGGGAAGATTAGAATTAGAGATTGATAGAAAAGCAAGGATATGGGCTCGTGTGAGTAGGAAACAAAAAATATCTATTCTAATTCTATTATCAGCTATGGGTTCGAATTTAAGCGAAATTCTAGAGAATGTTTGCTACCCGGAAATTTTATTGTCTTTCCTGAATGATAAGGAGAAAAAAAAAATCGGGTCAAAAGAAAATGCCATT